AACCCCCATCGAAATTCACTATGAATCTTTGGGGACCTATCATGAGATTTATGGACACTATCTAATAGTACGAAGTATAAACAAAGAAATTCTTTGTATATACATTCGAACCACTATTGGTCATATTTCTCTTTATCGAGAAATTGAAGAAGCTATACAAGGCTTTTGTCAAGCCTGCTCCGATGGTTTTAATCATAGGGATCGAAACTAAGTAATTCTATACTACACTATTGGAGCAAATTCAGATCTAGTTGGTTCCACTCGAACCATAGTTCCTGAATTTCTATACGAATTCAAATCGAGAAAAGGAAGTTTTCCAATCATTAACTCAAATCCATTGTCGAACCCTACTCAGCGGAATATGGAGGTACTTATGGCCGAACGGGCCAATTTGGCCTTTCACAATAAAGTGATAGATGGAACTGCCATTAAACGAATTATTAGCAGATTAATAGATCACTTCGGAATGGCATATACATCACACATCCTGGATCAAGTAAAGACTGTGGGTTTCCAGCAAGCCACTGCTACATCCATTTCATTAGGAATTGATGATCTTTTAACAATACCTTCTAAGGGGTGGTTAGTCCAAGATATTGAACAACAAAATTTTATTTTTGAAAACCAACATCGTTATGGAAATGTACACGCGATAGAAAAATTACGCCAATCCATTGAGGTATGGTATGCTACAAGTGAATATTTGCGATATGAAATGAATCCTAATTTTAGGATGACGGACCCTTTTAATTCAGTCCATATAATGTCTTTTTCGGGAGCTAGAGGAAATGCATCTCAAGTACACCAATTAGTAGGTATGAGAGGATTAATGTCGGATCCACAAGGGCAAATGATTGATTTACCTATTCAAAGCAATTTACGCGAGGGACTTTCGTTAACAGAATATATCATTTCTTGCTATGGAGCCCGAAAGGGAGTTGTGGATACCGCTGTACGAACATCAGATGCTGGATATCTTACGCGCAGACTTGTTGAAGTAGTTCAACACATTGTTGTACGTAGAACAGATTGTGGGACCACCCGAGGTATCTCTGTGAGTCCTCGAAATAGGATGACACCGGAAAGAATTTTTATCCAAACATTAATTGGTCGTGTATTAGCAGACAATATCTATATGGGTTCACGATGCATTGCTATTCGAAATCAAGATATTGGGATTGGACTTGTCAATCGATTCCTAAACTTTCGACCACAACCAATATCTATTCGAACTCCTTTTACTTGTAAGAGTACGTCTTGGATCTGTCGATTATGTTATGGCCGGAGTCCTACTCATGGTGACCTGGTGGAATTGGGCGAAGCTGTAGGTATTATTGCGGGTCAATCCATTGGAGAGCCGGGTACTCAACTAACATTAAGAACGTTTCATACCGGTGGAGTATTCACAGGGGGTATCGCCAACCATGTACGAGCCCCTTCTAATGGAAAAATAAAATTTAATGAAGACTTGGTTCATCCCACACGTACACGTCATGGGCACCCTGCTTTTCTATGTTATATAGACTTGTATGTAACTATTGAGAGTCAAGATACTCTACATAACGTGACTATTCCACCAAAAAGTTTTCTTTTAGTTCAAAATGATCAATATGTAAAATCAGAACAAGTGATTGCTGAAATTTGCGCGGGAGCATACACTTTGAATTTGAAAGAGAAGGTTCGAAAACATATTTATTCCGACTCAGAAGGAGAAATGCACTGGAGTACCGATGTATACCATGCACCTGAGTTTACGTATAGTAATGTCCATCTATTACCAAAAACAAGCCATTTATGGATATTAGCCGGAAGCTCGTGCAAATCCAGTACCAGTAGAGGCACTTTTTCACTACATAAGGATCAAGATCAAATGAACGCTCATTCTCTTTCTGTGGAAAGAAGATCTATTTCTAGTCCATCAGCAAATAATGATCAAGTTAAATATAAATTCTTTAGTTCAAATCTTTTGGATAAAAACGAAAGTAGGATTCCTGATTATTTAAAACTTAATCGAATTCTAGATACTGCTTATTCTAATCGCATATATCCTGCTATTCTTCACGAGAATTCGGATTTATTAGCAAAAAGGAGAAAAAATAGATTCATCATTCCATTTCAATCCATTGAAGAGCGGGAGAAAGAAATAATGACCAACTCCGGCCTCTCAATTGAAATGCCTATAAATGGTATTTTACGTAGAAATAGTGTTTTTGCTTATTTCGACGACCTCCAATATCGAAGAAAGAGTTCCGGAATTATTAACTATGGGGCTATAGGCATGCATTCAATTGTCAAAAAAGAAGATTTGATTGAGCATCGCGGAGTCAAAGAATTAAAGCCAAAATATCAAATGAAAGTCAATCGTTTTTTTTTCATTCCCGAAGAAGTGTATATTTTACCCGAATCTTCTTCCTTAATGGTACGGAACAATAGTCTGATTGGAATAGATACACAAATCACTTTTAATATAAGAAGTCGGGTAGGTGGATTGGTTCAAGTGGAGAAAAAAAAAAAAAAATGGGAACTCAAAATATTTTCTGGCGATATCCATTTTCCGGGAGAGGCAGATAAGATATCCAAACACAGTGGGATTGGGATACTACCCCGAACGGTAAAAATAAATTCTAAGGAATCCACAAAAGTGAAAACCTGGATCTATGTCCAATGGATTACACCGAGTAAGAAAAAGTCTTTTGTTTTGGTTCGTCCAGTAATCATATATGAAATAGCGGACGGTATAAATCTAGAAACACTTTTCTCCCAGGATCTATTGCAAGAAAAGGATAATCTGAAACTTCGAGTTGTGAATTATCTTCTATATGGAAATAGTAAACCAATTCTGGTAATCTCTGACACAAGTATTCAATTAGTTCGTACTTCTTTAGTATTGAATTGGGAACAAGACAAAAAGAATTCTTCTGTCGAAGAGGCCCGTGCTTCTTTTGTTGAAGTAAGTACAAATGGTCTGATTCAGGATTTCCTAAGAATAAACTTAGTAAAATCCGACATTTCATATATCAGCAGAAAAAGGAATGATTCATCAGGTTCCGAATGGATTTCCGCTAATGGGTCAGCTCGGACCACTATTAATCCATTTTTTTCCATTTATTCCAAGACAAAAATTCAACAATCACTTAAATTTAAACAAAATCAAGGAACTATTATTACATTATTGAATAGAAATAAGGAATGCCAATCTTTGATAATTTTGTCATCATTTAATTGTTTTCGAATAGATCCATTTAAAAATCAAAAAGATTACAATGTAATAAAAGAAGCAATTAAAAGAGATTCTCGAATTCCAATTAGGAATTCTTTGTTGGGCCCTTTAGGAACAACTCTTCAAATTTCAAATTCTTTTTCATTTTACCATTTAATAACTCATAATGAGGTCTCAGTAACGAAATATTTTAAACTTGACAATTTAAACAAGGCTTTTCAATTAATTAAATATTATTTAATGGATGAAAACCGCGGAATTGGGAATCCCGATCCGTGTGCTAGCCGCGTTTTGAATCCATTCAATTTGAATTGGTATTTTCTCCATCATAATTATAATCATAATTATTGTGAAAAAGAATTCACAATAATTAGTCTAGGAGAGTTTATTTGTGAAAATGTATCTATAGCCAAAAAAGGACCAGAATTAAAATCGGGTCAAGTTATAATTGTTCACCTTGATTCTGTAGTAATAAGATCTGCTAAACCTTATTTGGCCACTCCGGGAGCAACTGTTCATGGCCATTATGGAGAAATCCTATATGAAGGAGATACATTAGTTACATTTCTATATGAAAAATCAAGATCTGGTGATATAACGCAAGGTCTTCCAAAAGTGGAACAAGTCTTAGAAGTGCGTTCGATTGATTCAATATCCACAAACCTAGAAAAGAGAGTTGAGGGTTGGAACGAGTGTATAACAAGAATTATTGGAATTCCTTGGGGATTCTTGATTGGTGCGGAGCTAACTCTAGTGCAAAGTCGTATCTCTTTGGTTAATAAGATCCAAAAGGTTTATCGATCCCAGGGGGTACAAATCCATAATCGGCATATAGAAATTATTGTACGTCAAATAACATCCAAAGTTTTGGTTTCAGAAGATGGAATGTCTAATGTTTTTTTACCCGGAGAACTAATTGGATTGTTGCGAGCGGAACGAACGGGACGCGCTTTGGAAGAAGCAATTTGTTACCGAGCCATATTATTGGGAATAACGAGAACATCTTTGAATACTCAAAGTTTCATATCCGAGGCGAGTTTTCAAGAGACTGCTCGCGTTTTAGCAAAAGCTGCTCTCCGTGGTCGTATCGATTGGTTGAAAGGCCTGAAAGAAAATGTTGTTCTAGGTAGTATGATCCCTCTTGGTACGGGATTCAAAGGATTAGTACACCCCTCACGGCAATATAAAAGCATTCCTTTGAAAACCAAAAGGAAGAATTTTTTCGAGGGGGAAATGAGAGATATTTTGTTCCACCACAGGGAGTTATTTGCTTCTTGTATTTCAAAAAATTTCTAGGATACAATACAGTAGAACAATCATGTAAATTTATAGGATTTAATGATTCCTGGATTCCTGAGTCAGATTCATCCGTTTAGTTTACCTATTGGTGTGGTGATCCTGTGATTTGTTTTTGTTATATTAAGAGCAATTAAAGAAATTCAATTAATATAAAGAAATAAATAGAATAAGAGTAGAGTAAGGAATAGAAAGAAATTAATCGCTTGGATCGTCTACCAACGTCCAATCTCCGGGAAAAGAGAAGGTTCCGTCGGAACAATTATTTATTTCAGGGTGTCTCATCTCTCTTTTTCAAAGCAAAAAAAGAGAGAGGGAGTGTGGGGAAAAATGATAAGAAGAAGATATTGGAACATTAATTTGGAAGAGATGCTGGAAGCAGGAGTTCATTTTGGTCATGGTATTAAAAAATGGAATCCGCGAATGGCACCTTATATCTCTGCAACGCGTAAAGGTATTCATATTACAAATCTTACTAGAACTGCTCGTTTTTTATCAGAAGCTTGTGATTTAGTTTTTGATGCAGCAAGTAGAAGAAAACAATTCTTAATTGTTGGTACAAAAAAAAAAGCAGCGGATTCAGTAGTGCGGGCGGCAAAAAAAGCTCGATGTCATTATGTTAATAAAAAATGGCTCGGGGGAATTTTAACGAATTGGTCCACTACAGAAATGAGACTTCAACAGTTCAGGGACTTGAGAAGGGAACAAAAGACAGGGGGATTCAACCGTATTCCAAAAAGAGATGCGGCTCGATTCAAGAGACAGTTATCTCACTTGCAAACATATCTAGGCGGGATAAAATATATGACGGGATTGCCCGATATTGTAATAATCATTGATCAGCAAGAAGAATATACGGCCCTTCGAGAATGTATCACTTTGGGGATTCCAACGATTTGTTTAATTGATACAAATTGTGACCCGGATCTGGCAGATATTCCGATTCCTGCAAATGATGATGCTATAGCTTCAATCCGATTAATTCTTAACAAATTAGTATTTGCAATTTGTGAAGGTCATTCTAGCTATATACGAGATCCCTGATTAATAATAAGATAAATAATATTAGATAAATAAATTGTTTTGTGAAACCAATACAATAAAGTTATGGAATCGGTTACTATTCCTGAATTGCGCAAAAGAGATCAAAATAACTGGGAATAGTATGGAATTAGCTCGTGTCCAAAAAATAGACAATTCAAGTGGGCAAGTTGAAAAAACGAAGGTTGAATCAAAATAATTTCTTTAAAAGTTTTCTTTCAGAGGGCAATATGAATGTTGTATCATGTTCCATCAGCACATTAAAGGGGTTATATGATCTATCCGGTGTGGAAGTCGGCCAGCATTTCTATTGGAAAATAGGGGGTTTCCAAGTCCATGGCCAAGTACTTATAACTTCTTGGGTTGTAATTGCTATTTTATTAGGCTCGGCCATTGTAGCTGTTCGGAATCCACAAACCATTCCGACCGACGGTCAGAATTTCTTTGAATATGTCCTTGAATTCATTCGAGACGTGAGCAAAACCCAGATTGGAGAAGAATATACTCCATGGGTTCCTTTTATTGGAACTCTGTTTCTATTTATTTTTGTTTCTAATTGGTCAGGGGCGCTTTTACCTTGGAAAATCATAGAGTTACCTCATGGGGAGTTAGCTGCACCTACGAATGATATAAATACTACCGTTGCTTTAGCTTTACTTACGTCAATAGCATATTTTTATGCGGGACTTAGCAAAAAAGGCTTAAGTTATTTTGGTAAATATATTCAACCAACTCCAATTCTTTTACCCATTAACATTTTAGAAGATTTTACAAAACCCTTATCACTTAGCTTTCGACTTTTCGGAAATATATTAGCGGATGAATTAGTAGTTGTTGTTCTTGTTTCTTTAGTACCTTCAGTGGTTCCTATACCTGTCATGTTCCTTGGATTATTTACAAGTGGTATTCAAGCTCTTATTTTTTCAACTTTAGCTGCTGCTTATATAGGCGAATCTATGGAGGGGCATCATTGATTGACTAATTTTATAAATCTTTTTTCTAGCGTAGTGCAAGGCATGCTCAAGATAATTTACTTTGTGAACACAGAAATAGATAAAAAGTTTTATTTATAGATTTAGAGAAAGAGTAAAAAAAATTACGATAATGGGGAATTTAAAAAAAAAAAAGGGGGGGGGGAAGAGATCTAAAAGATCTTTTTCCTAAAATTCGTTTGGTTCCTTTATGTCTCCTTCCGTATTTTCTTTCTATTTTTTTGCTTGGTTTCTTCATTCAATTCCAATTTTAGGAGTCCTAATCTGACTACTCATTTTTTATTTGTTTAAATAAATGTGCAATTTTTAATTAATAAATAAAAGAGTTTAAGATTCTAGCTCGATTTCCATTTCAGTCAAGTTTCATCAATTCAACCATTGACCACAAGAAAATCTTACTAAATAAAATAAATCACATTAACTTAGATCAACCAACCAAACCAAAAAGAGCTCTATATCTATGGAATGATTCAGACTGATGAATTTATCTCTTTAGAGTGATTGTATCCATCTATGTAGGATAATGATAAAGAAAAGGAAGTGAAGCGTTTACAATTTTCAAATTGAATTGAAGATACGAATAGAATAGTTGGTTTACGTTATGCAAGAAAGACATGTATATGTAATAGTAAGCATTAACTAATTATGTATGAGCTCCAGATATATCTAATATCACTTCCTACTATTAGTAATTTAGATTGGAATTTCAATCCAATATAATCCAATATAGTCTAGTTCTGATAATTCAATATTTCAATTTTCTGATAATTCAATATTTATATTTCAATTAGGAGTTCTTAGTTCCTCTTAGTTACTTCGATTGAATGAAAATTTGAATATTATCGATGGAATAATTAAGGAATAATTAAATCATAATTTCTATTTATTGGTTGATTGTATCATTAACCATTTCTATTTCTTTATTTTGGTGCGAGGAATTTATCATGAATC